GATCAAAGAGAGACGGCCATCTCTCTAGGTTGCACACCCCCTTTAGATCGTTCTATTCGTGCTTGAAAAACGACCCCATCGGTCCGCTCCTTTTAATGGACATTCTTCGCCGTCCTCCGAGGGCCCCATAGATCAGATCGTGAACTCTTTCAGACCCTTAGTGGAAAGCAGCAAGGAGAGCAGCAGGTAATTGATTAAGGAAGCAAGAACTCTTAGGCAAGGAGGGGCGTAGCGCTTATATCGTTTAAAAGGAGATTTCTCTTTCTCTATCTTTCTCTTTCGAGATGCGAAGTTCATGTCATAGAGGCATATTTTGATGTAGTGGTTCTCCCGAGGCACATGCGAACTCAGAAGCAGCAGCATTCTCTTTAGCATCCCGCAATTCCTGCTTCTTGATAGCACAAGAAAGATAGAAAACCAGTAATCCAGCATCTATAAAATATCTGTTAATTATGGAATTGATTTCAGATTTCAGTCAGAGTGACCGCAAATATTTCATCTTTCATAGTAAACTCTCTAGTAGCGTTAAGAAGTCTCTCTCCCAATACGAATACAGGTATAAATCATAGTTCTTTTCCTTTAGCTCTTACACTAAACTAAGTAGAGTCTATATCACCGTAGATGCTGAGATAGAAAGCTTTCACTTAGCCCTCGGGCTGTGAACCATTGTCACTCGTATGGATGTATGTACCTCCACGCCTAGAAGAGAGCTTTCACTGGGGATTCAAAAAAGACGGGGGTGATATTGGCATGTATTCCCCACGGAGAAATTCCCATTGAGAGTATACATACGTTTACCTCTATTCTTATACCTGGCGTTCGCTGTCATAAGACAGCCTTGGTCTTCCTCCCACATTGATTTTTTTCAAAGACAATGGATTTTCTGCTAACAGCGGATTCTATTCCGAGAAAAGCATCTCGAAAGATCAAAATCACTCTTATCTTATAGTCTTCTTAGGCTCTGGTGCAAGCTCCGCTATTTAATGAAAATCTTTTCCTGTCGATTGATTAAATTAAAAGACTCTTTTAATAGGTCTCAGGTATCACCTATCACCCTATTTGGCCTTCTTTCAAAGGATCTGGGTGAGCCTCATATGTCATTGGCATTGAGATTCACATGGCCTTTGTTTTCATCTACCGCTATGCCCCTTAGGCTATTAAGGATCGCCTTTCGCCGGGTGTGATTACAGAATCCTAGATGCGGAGCTTGCCGGGTATTTCCAATATGGCTAATTCCTTTGGTTGGATTATCATCCTTCCTCCCTGCCGGCTTCCACTGAGCCATAGGTTGGTGACTTGGCCGTGCTAGTTGCTGCAATGGCCTCATCCTGGGCAACTAGTTGAGGCATATTCATATTTAGTTATCCCAACGCTTTGCAACTAGTCTGATAGCGGAGTTAAGCTTAAATCAATTCCATTCCTTTCCGTGCCGGTCAGCTAGGCCCACTAAGGCTAAGTGATAGAGTAAGGTGCGAAGCAAAGTCATATCGTAGTCAGTTAAGCGAGATGGAAGAAAAAGACTCTAATAGTTATCCTTCTCTTTCTCGATGCGGATCACAGCCTAGTTTCGTAGCCAAGGGAAGGCACGAAGGGTAGAAGAATCAGTCTAAGGCTATGCTCTGGGTTCTGGGAAGGTAGTTCAGTCACCCAGTTCAGTCACACCCGATGGATAAGCAGTGATTCCTCTCTTAGCATCTTACCCGGCAAAAAGCCTTAAAGAAAGAATTCATAACTGGCTAAAAGCATAGTGGATTTCTTCCTGCTACCATTGCTAATGAATCAACTGGTATTGGACAGCTCTCAAAGGCAAGGGGGGATTACTCTTAACTAAGAAAGCCTAAAGGCTATCCAGCTTAAGGATGAAATTCTTTAGAAGGAAATAGCCCGTCGGTAGTTCTGCAAAGGCAGAAGGAAAAGGCTTAGTCACCAGTTTCATACGAACTCACGAAGAAGGAAGGATGCCAAAAATCCCGACTTCTCTCGTCTTAGTGTAGTGGAACTCAAATACCCGAGTGAAGGAAACTCAATAGTCAGAGTGGGGGCAACTCACTGATTTTCCTGGGGTTAGGGGAAGGAAGGCCAGAGAATCTAGACCCAAAGGACTACTTCTCGTGATGAGCTATTTGAAGGAATCTTCCGCTGTATGGCCTCTTAAGCTTCTGCGAATATCTTTCCCTTTGAGTTGTAATTTCACAATAGGAACCGCGAACAGCTCTTTGCCTTTAGCCTGGCACTTGCCATTTCCTCAGCTGCTATTAGGATAATAACCGATGTTCTAGAATCTAGTGAGTTCGATTTTCACAACAGCTCAATTCAGGGATAGAAGAGGAAGCTCTTGCTCTCGGTGTGATAGGAAGAGGTAGTCATAAACTCTTTATCCGCTTTGAATAGGAATAGCCGCAAAAGCCCTTTTCTTTTACCTTGAACCAGTTTCAATCTGATAAATCAAAGTAGCAGGCAAGCAAAGTCCTATACCCGAATTACACTCCAGAAAGGAATTGCAAGCTCATTGAACGAGTCGAGTCCGGTGCTCTTGAATTTGCTGGTATTGAACTGCTTTCAAGCATAAATAGGCAAAGGAAAGGGAATAATGAAAAAGAAACCAATACCTAGAGGGGACCTCTTTATATGGCCTAAGACTTCATATCATAAATGACCCTTTAAGCTTTTAATAAGCAATTTAGAGATTTCCTCTTAGCAGCCTTGACTTAATTCTTAATTCAGCCCGTATCCTTCTATTGGATTGGATACTGGAAATAGGCTTAGGCCAGCTCTAGTAGAGGGGATTTTCGGCGTAAGATCTTCTTCCTTCCCTAAGCCTTTTTTCAATATGAATGGAAACTGAAGACGATACGCCGCGGCGTATCGTCTGCTTCGTCGGAGCAAGGTCTCATTGGTAAAGTGTTAAGTGTGTTTTCTTTTCTATTTATTTCATACTTTTTCTCCTTCAAAGGGAGGGTCTTTTACGAAGACACAGGGGAGTTGGTATGAAACGGAAACCGGAACTAAATATGACAAAGGCATTAATGGATACTGACCTTTCTAAAAGCACATTAAGGCAGTATATACTGCTTACTTTGATTCATGCAGAACAAAGGGAAATGGTAGATAAAAGGGAAGTCATAGAAAGAATAGCATCTCTTTTTATCTGTAGATCCATAGTCTTATCAACAGAAAAGCACGAGGACGGACAAGGAGAGCATTTCCATGTAGGAATCTGGGCCACAAATGCATTCTCCAGCTCTTTGAGGAACAGATGGAAGATGAGGGTGAGGACTCCGAAGATGAGCCTGAAGCTCAAAACAAAGCTCAAACCATAAAAAGAAGAAAAAGTGTTTTTCTCGACAAAAAGGAAAGAGCTTGTCTAACCCGTCTAAGCTCCTTTTTTTCTCAATCATATGAGACGGTCCTTAGCGCAATTAATGTGCAAAGAAGTACTAGAATACATGAGAATGATTATGCAATGTGGCCCCTCGAAATCAAAATCTATCCCCAGTCGGGGGAGGAGGGGGAAGCGCAGATTTTCCCTCTCCTAGTGCGTAACTGTCCGCATGATATAGGACCCGTGAGAGAGCGGCTATGCCATGAATATATGACTCTTAACAGCTTTGTTTTTTAATTACTCAAGACAACCCGAGTAGAAACTCTTAAGTGCGAGATTTCCCTCTCAAGAAATGGGGAGACCCGCGACTGGAATCTCGATTGCTGACAAATTCTATGCTAATCCTGATTAGTAGTCTGGGACTTCTCATTTGGGTGTAAGGGTGCTTTCTCTGGGGCCCCTTCTGCCCTAGCCTGGTCTTCTCCTTTAAGGGGAGGGAGTGATTGACGGGTGTTGATCACTCCTTCCTTTCCTTCAGTTTAGAATGAGTGAGTCGTTTTTGGCGAAAATCCCCTCTACAGCCTTAGCTTGACTACAGGCGAGAGGAAAGACACTACTCCTATTCTGCTAATAGTTACCCACGTAAGAAAGAACTACGCTTGACTACAGGAACTACAGCAAAGGACTTCAACTTAAGAAGACGGATAACCGGACTCGAAGGACTGTAAGGTCAGAAGATTGCCTTGCAAAGAAAAGAAAGTTGACTTACTTGATGCTTTAAAGAAGTGAATATAAGCCTTAAATCCTGCACTTATTCGTTTAGTAGATTCCCCGCTTTCCTTACCTTAACCGGAAGATAGATCGAAGAGAGGGGGTGTATGACTGAGCTTCTCCTTTAGTAGAGCCAATGCCTCCTCTCTCGCTGCTACTGAGCGTCATGCTGAGCTACCTCATTCTCTTCCTGTTGAGGTGGGAAAGCCCTCATAACTTCTATTCAATCAGTTTAGTTTGAAACCCCTGGTCGAGCTTCTTTCTTCTGCTTCTTCTGTTGATTCCCCAGTTTTGGTTGATTCTCTGGTATCTGGTCTTGCAGCTGATCTTGCAGCTCTTCTCTTTTCCACTCAGAAGCTGGTATTCAATTAGCTTAGCTGGGGAGAAAAGAACGGAAACAAAGAAGAAGGTAGGACGCTAACCTTGCTTTCAGTAATGGTAAGAGTGGCAATGTGTCCTTCTAGCAATGTGCCCCTTCCTTGTTTTGTTGGGTTACACCCTTCCTTTGTCAACACACCTATAAAATAGGGTAGGGAAGGAATGAACCTTTGGGCGAGTTCTCCCTAAACTACTTATTAGTATAGCCAGCTCCCATACTCTCCTGCAACCTGAAGTCGAAAGAGAACCGCAACGTCAGCTCTTTGAATGAAACTCTGCAACTGTTTTGCTTAGTCGAGTTCTCCTACAAGACTGTGATGAAAGAGGTTTCTGTCGAGGGAAACGACTGCTTAGTCGAGTATCTCCGCACCTCTGCTTGAAGAAGATTCCCTTGCAACTTCATCTACTGAAATTGACATCTTACAAAAACTTTCATCTCCAACTCTGAACTCCAAGACTGAACTCCTACTCTAGCTACTACTTTATGCCCCTCGCCTTAGCTTCTCTTACTTAACGCAATTTCAATAGTTAAGAAAGGAACTCTTTATGGGAGTTCTTCACTCAGAAGAATCAGACTCAGACTGAGCTTCATTGCCAATCCTGTGAGCATCTTCTTCGAACCTCGACTTTGAGTTCCTAGTCGCATCTTCGAACTCGGATTCGTTCCTTTTCTCAGATTCATTCCACTCCTTTCTCTTTTGCTTCTGTGCTATTCTGTTACCCCCCTCGTCCTAGTCCTATAGTGAACCTTTCCCCTCTTCTCCTTCTTGCTAAAGATCTGGCAGAAAGGGGAGATCCCCTTGCAAAGAAAGAAGGTTTAGCTCCTTGTTGAGGAAGCATCCAACGCAGCTTCTTCTGCGAACTCTTCTGCTGCAGCAGAAGAGTTCCGATCCTTTAGATCCGATGCAACAAGATCCGCTCTTTCTCTGGCTCCCTTACTTGAAACCTTTTAGTCGATCTAGTCAGTCAAACAGTTTTCAACTCCGATCCTTTCAGCCCTAGTTTCGCTGTAAGCCAACGCCTTTAGTCGATCTGGTTGTTAGTCTCCTTCCTCTTTAGTCTAGCTGACAGCTTTTCCCTTGACTCGCCTCTATGCGCCTGCTTTCCGAAGTCAATATTCTCTCTTTCCTCTAAGTCGAAAGCGAGTTCCGTTCCCTCGTTTACTGCTTTCCGAGAAAGATATGCCCCGGTATTAAATTAAAGAAAGTAGGGTTCCAAACCTTCCACGGCAAGTTTAGGCTTAGGAAGATTTTCTCTTTGTTCCATCTAGTGAAGTAGATTCAAATTCCGGTGAAGAGAAGAGTTCAACTCCGATAGCTACAGGCCTTAGCCCCAAACTCAGAAGATATCCCAAACTTCTCTCTCCCTACCGCTACCGGTCAAGCTTCTTTTGATATGGAGCTTTCCCCGGATTCTCTTGAGGTCGGGGTTGAAGAATCTGGGTACTCCACAATGGCTTAAGCCTTTAGCTACGGCTGTTGGGGCAAGTCAGTCTTTAGCAGCCTAAACAAAAACTAAACAAACCTTACTGCCGGAAGGCAGGAGTCTTCCCCACCGAAATAGTTATTCTCGGAAGGAGGGAAATGACATAAGAGGGGATTCCCACTCTCTTCTCTGGTATTGATGCCACCTCAAAACCTATATTCTCAGAAGCTTTCCTCTTAGTTACCAGGGACAAAGATGATTTTTGATCCCTAAAGAGGGAGATAGGGGGCTGAAGGAGGGTCACATAGAATAGCTAGGGTGCAAGTCTTCTATATGGTTAGGTTCTTCCCCACGGAAGAGCTCCGCTGTCACCTAAAAGACTGCAATTAGCCTATCGGATAGAACTCTTTATGAGGATGTGACTACAGTAAAGAATTCATGGATAAAAGATGCACATAGGTCGGCTCACCGCTGTTGGTTGTTATGTTATAAATACATATCTGCTGGCGCACCTTTCATTCAATATCTCTTTCCCCGTCTGCTCTGTCTGAGATGGATCTTCCCGCTCGCATTAAACCCATGGCGCTTCCCGTTTTTCTTTCTTTCGTTCGTTTTAAAAATGGGGGAAGGATTGCATTCAAGGAAGTTGATTGATTAAAGTGAAAAGTGACTATGTATTTTCTTTTCTTATTAAGATAGGGTTAATTAAAGAAAGTCATTCGTACCATACTCTTTCAATCAAATACCGCTGGTAGATCTTGGTAAGTAAGTATTAGTATTATATATATATATTACATCTGTCTCTTGCACCTCTCTTTTTGTATGTGCTTTAGCCCTGATTGCTAAATTTGTTACAGAAAGAGAAAGAGATTCGTCTTGCTTATGTGCTTGCTCATTGGATTGAGTGTGTGGTAGAGACTTTTGACCGAACTGCTCTTTGCTTCACCAAATATGCTGTTCTCTTCTATTTATTATAGAATCATTTTTAAGTCACTTCGTTAGTGTTCCGGGAAAGCAAAAGATTGAACAAAAGATTGACTATATTAAACAAGCAAGCACGAAAATCAAAGCTGTTCTTTTTATATAAGTAACGGCCCAGTACATTGAAAGTTCCTATGTATAAAGATTGATTCTAAAAAGAAGTCAGAGTTCCTTCGGAATTGTAACCTCCCATTGCTCTATCGGAGATAGCATGCAGCCCATAATGGGGACAGATATATAGAAAGTGTGCAGTGAGGGAGGTAGTCAGTCTTTACTTAACTCGACCCAAGCTTGACTTAGTAGCCCCAGCAATGCCCAAAGACTCCCATGCCTTTCTTGGTTGGACCATCCTAACCAGCGATTTCCGTCTTCCATCATTGGATGAGTCAGAATCAGTCTCTCAATCTTTTTTTGGGGGGGAGCAGAGCGAGAAAACCAAGTGGGCTGCGGTGATGTCAGAATTTTCACCTATTTTTATCTATTTAGTGATTAGTCCGCTAGTTTCTTTGATCCTACTCGGTCTTCCTTTTCCATTATCTTCCAATAGTTCGACCTATCCAGATAAATTGTCGGCCTACGAATGTGGTTTCGATCCTTCCGGTGATGCCAGAAGTCGTTTCGATATACGATTTTATCTTGTTTCCATTTTATTTATTATCCCTGATCCGGAAGTCACCTTTTTCTTTCCTTGGGCAGTACCTCCCAACAAGATTGATCCGTTTGGATTTTGGTCCATGATGGCCTTTTTATTCATTTTGACGATTGGATTTCTCTATGAATGGAAAAGGGGTGCTTCGGATCGGGAGTAATCACTAGTGATAGGGCTCAAATAGGGGAGAAGGACAAAGGAAAGAGCGATGCCTACATTAAATCAATTGATTCGTCATGGTAGAAAAGAAAAACGGCGCACGGACCGTACTCGAGCTTCGGATCAATGTCCCCAGAAGCAAGGAGTACGCCCGCGTGTTTCAACGAGAACACCGAAAAAACCTAATTCAGCTCCACGTAAGATAGCCAAAGTACGGTTGAGCAATCGACATGATATATTTGCTCACATTCCGGGCGAAGGTCATAATTCGCAGGAACATTCTATGGTATTAATAAGAGGAGGTAGAGTGAAAGATTCGCCAGGTGTGAAATCCCATTGTATTCGAGGAGTAAAGGATTTGCTGGGAATTCCGGATCGAAGAAGAGGCAGATCAAAATATGGTGCGGAAAAACCCAAATCGATATGAATGGAAGATGCCTCTGGAACTCGTTTTTCTCGGTCAGTCGATGGAACAACCACAACGTTACGCCCAAAAATAGAACTTTACGGAGCCCTTACGAATGACCTATAATGGAGTAGACTAAACTAGCCAAGAAAGAGTGTATTTGACTCCATTCGCCCATGGAGGTGAGTGGAGGAAGAATCAAAAAAGAAAAAGGTATTGCTTCTAATAGTTGCTCGTTCATAAATTCACTCGACCACTTCTTAGTCTTGCTACACTACACTACACGACACGAGTCTAGGGTGAAGTTGAAGCAGACACGGTCAAGTGAAGTCGACTTCACAAGTGATTCAACATACCATATAAAAAAAGAAAAGAGAAGGTCTCGCCCAGGTGGCTCTCCCGAAAGATAAGGGCTTCAAACTCAAACAAAGAACGTTCTTCTCCAAGGCATGAGTCAAAGAAAATGCTGTATGTATCTAATGCAAGACCCATCGATAAGCTAAGGCTACGACTTGAAGGAAGGCTAGAAGAACTACAGAACCACGCCCACCAGAGCTAAAGGGAGACCGAAGGCACTTGCGGGAAAGAACCTCCATCCAGGTAATCCATATGGTGAAAGATGAGAAAGACAGATTGCTTAAAACCGGAAGAAATCGAGTCCAACCACACAACGACCGACGGACTGAAAAAACCTCATTAGATGATAAGGTAGTTGGTCATGCCGAGGAAACTCCTTACCTCCGTAAGGGGTTGGCCATTCCCGGACAGACTTCGTCTTCTTAGGATCTATCTTGACTCCGGATGAGCCGATGATGTGCCCCAAGTAGTTCATCATCCCTTTTTTTTGCTTATAAGTCAGTCAGCTCTTCTCCGTATGGGCTTTCCGCTGGTGCTCACGCAGAGCTTCTAGAACAGTCTCTACGTCTTTCAGATGCTCCTCCCGGGTCTTGCTATAAACCAGATGTCGTCGTCGTAGACCGTGACGAATTCATCCAATCTAAATAAGGCCTAAGAGCATCGTTCATCAGCCGCATAAAGGTTTCAGGTGCATTGGCCTTACCGTAATAGGGCCGAATGGCATGACGATCCATTCATATAACCCTTGCCTTGTCTTTAACGCGGTCTTCCAACGCCTTCCACCACTTTAACTTGGTGATATCCCGACTTAAAGTCTATCTTGGTGAAGTAACGGGCTCCTTCAACTAGTCAAATGGGAATCAGACATCTATCCTTGGCAAAGGATAGCGATTCTTTACTGTGATCTTGTTAAGGGTGCGAGAATCCTAATCCACGCGCATGCGCCCCGAGCCTTATTCGGCACCAAGATCCTTTAGAGATAGGGGCGAGGATGTACTGGCCCAACCCTAGACACTCTAAGATCCTTTTTCAAACCTGCTCCCATTTCGAGTCAAGAGATAGATAAATAGACACGTCCCATTGCACTGATCGGGGGCATTCATAGTGACTGAGGGGGTCGAAGACCAAGAAGTGAGTTATTTATCAGCCAAGCATTCTTCAAGCCCAATCGAGAATCTCTTGCAGACTGGATTATGGATAACCGTCTATTGAATCAATCACTTTCTCGTCCTCCTACGGTGGTCAGTCTGGATCCAATATACCACCCCATCCAGTAACTGCAGAGGGAATAAAGAAGAAAAGCGTAGCAGCCGCATCAGCAGTTGAGGGAAGCCAGGTTGAAGTAGAAGATCTTTCTTTGACGGCCGGCTTCTTCCGGCAATTAGTGGAGGAAGCAGTCAGGCCAAGCTCCAAGCTACGGACTTCCGACTCTTCCTGTTCTATTTGTATTGGAAGAGAGATGAGATTCCTTCTTTAATGGAATCGGGGAAGTCCTCTGACACCTCTCTTCCAGCAAACAAAATCACATAAGGTATGGCTGTGTCCGATGATTCAGGGAATGAGCTATCAGCAGCTTAACTGACAGATGAAGGAGCGGCTAACAAAGCGGGATCAGCCTTCTATATTGTAGGATGCCAGTCAGTCCGTCTTCTCGGGTGACGGGCTCATTTCCGAGTCAGTCAATGAAGATGAGCTTCATGCCGCTTGAACGAAAGAGGAAGCAGCGATAGCAACTCGCCCTGAGGGAGATCAACCAGCAACTAGATTGACTGGCACGGAGCCTGATTCACTCGCCCCTATTTCAGACTTTGACTAGAGCACTTATGTAAAGGCTTCCAAATGAGCTTCCTTTCAATACTCCTTCTCGCCTGGGCCTGGAGAAAGACTCATACCTCTATGTGATACTGGAACTAAGACTATTGAGAAGGTGCCATATTGATCCCTGATGGGAACTCATACTCATCCAAAATTTAGCACACAAGAGGATAGGGCCTCCACTCACAATCTATAGAACAAAAAGATAGCCCTCGGGCATAATTTAGTACTTTATGGCCATAGTTAGATCTACCCATGAGACTTTGACTTCCTAGGGAAAGACCTCAATGGGATAGAACCTCTTCTCGCATAAAGATTACTTAATAGATTAAGCACTTCACTTCTTTCAAACTAACTTGTCCTAGCTAGATGACTTTCTTCTCTATTGCCTCTATTGCTTGTTTTAAGGAAATTTAGGAAAGGCGAAAAAAAAAAGGCTGACTTCCACTTCATACTGGAAAAAGCATTTTCAACACTCTCTGACATACCCGAGAGGAGAGATGAAAGGAAAGAAAAGATGGAAATACCTAGAAAAAAGACTCGGGCTTACTCATTTATTTTCTTAACACAATTCCTCACTCCCTTCAAAAGGGCTTAATACTAAAGCACCGAAAGCTCTTACCGCTCCGTGGGCTTGAAAAAGCTTTTGAAGAGGTGAGCTCATAGTAGTTCTTTCTTTCTTTTCTATGTTTATCGTTAGCTCGGAGGGGATTGCTCACTTCATTCAAGGCACTATCAACTTAAAAGGATCTTTACTGCTGGAGTGGAGAAGGAAGGACTGATGGAAAGGAAGGTACAATTTCTTAAGAAAGAGATTGCCAGGTTTTTTAAATCCTCACGCCTGAACCTAGTGATCTTGCCCATGAAATCCTAATTAGAAGGCATTTCTCACAGGCTTGTCTTTCAACAAGAGGATAATTTCTAAGACTTGCTCACTGGAAACTAATAGACTTTCTTATACGAACTCAAGGATAGTGGGGCCTCTTAGCTCCTTATTCCTCTCTTTTTAATCGAGAGTACCATCAGTTTCTCTCTTTGGCAATTCAGTCCTTTCTTTTCACTCCTCTCTTCAAAAGGCGGAAGGCTTGGTAGAACGGTTTTGCTCGTAGCCCCTTAGAAAGTAGTTAGTTAGGGGGATTCTTTGGCTTGGTAGGAAAGACTATAACCTTAAGCCCTAGGAATTGAGACCCTTAGCTTGCTATAAATGAAAACCAGCCCCTTCTTATGACTATAAATGGTACCTGCCTAGGGGGACCTCAGCTGGATATGGAATGTCAGACATAAGGAATGGCACTGGCTCTTTATAAGACATATTGACTAGGCTGGCCCTCAACGAAAAAGGATTTGCCATACGTGCTTACCTTCTTGCGCCATAAAGCCTAGAGTGCTAGCTTTAAAACTCTTTCAAAATGAAAGAGATTAACCTCCTGCGTCTAAATAAAGAAGCAGTTGATTCTCAATTCTCATCTCCGCTTCTGCTCTAGCTTGCTTGGGATATTCCTTGCCTGGGACGAAGATTGAAAAGATGACAGGCCCGGAACTTGAAGTCAGAAGCACTTCAAGTAGATCCCTGTGATATTCCTAACTGATATTGATTAGCTTTCCTAAAGAGGTGAGGTAAAAAAGAGACTGCCCTTCCTGCAATCTATTACCGACTAGGGGTGGAGACTCTTCCCGATTCCGACTATGATTCGCTCGAGAGCAAAATGAAGAGAACCCGCTATCCTTAAGGGGCAGCTTTCAAGTAAAAGATTGAAAACTCACTTCCCTCTTCTGCTAATGCTACTCCCACTATCTTCTCGTAAAGATACTAAACTACTACTCCTCAAATTGGGACTTATCCTGTTACAAGGTGGACAACTACAACTAGTGATACTCGGTCTAAATGGAAATGAAACTTCCACTAAAACTCCAGCAAAGAAAAGAGGCCTGCCTGAGAGGGGAACTGACATGGAGAGCGTTTGGAAAAGTCACCTACCTTACTTCAGGGGTCTCGTTTGGCTCCTTTCGGAAGGTAAGGAAGTCAGTGCTTTTCCTGTGAAGGACTCAGCCGCCTGAAGGTGGGTAGCATTGGATTAGTGAGCGGTCTGCCTTTCTTCCATGCCAGGGATGGGGCTCTTTACTTGAATTATTCAGTTAAGAATGGCAAAATATGGTATCTCAAGTTGGAGGAATAAGCGAAATAGCCATCGAGTGCCCGTTTTTTTAGCTATTCCATTTACGTTGCTCTTGTTCAC